TGAAAGATAACCCAAAAAATCAAAAGAATGCTTGGATAATTGGTTTATATGGATTCTTCCTGGTTGAGACCATACATAAAAATGACATTGCCAAAAATGGACAAGATAATATTTCCACTTATTCATCAGAAGAGGAGTATCTTTTGATGCCAGAATCGATTTTCCTTGATATCTAACATACTGTATAAAAGGATCCTTGAAGAACCATAAGGTGGCCGGAAAATCGTTAGCAAAGACTTCTTCGACAGGATATTTTATTTTTTCATAAAAACGTATTCGCTCAAAAAGAATCCCAGAAGAGGTTAATCGTAAATGATTAGATTGGTTACGGAGAAAAAGTAAAATGGATTCGTATTCACATACATAAGAATTATATAGGAGCAAGAATAATCTTTGATTACTTTTTGCAAAAATGGATTTTTTTGGAGTAATAAGAGTATTCCAATTATAATACTCGTGAAGAAAGAGCCGTAATAAATGCAAAGAAGAGGGATCTTTCACGCAGTAGCGAAGGGTTTGAACCAAGATTTCCAGATGAATGGGGTAGGGTATTAGTACATCTGATGCATAATTTAAATGTGGAAATTTGTCCTCGAAAAAAGGAAATATTGAATGAATTGATCGTAAATTATAAGATTTTACGGTTTCTGTCTCCTCTAAGGAAGATACTAATCGTAGGGAAAACGGAATTTCCACAATGACTGCAAATCCCTCCGATATCATTTGAGAATACAAATTTTTGTTGTACCCAAAAAATTTATTTTGATTCGAATCATTAACGGAAATAATAAAATGATTCTGTTGATACATTCGACTAATTAAACGTTTTATAATTAGTAAACTAGATTTCTTGTCATAACCTACATTATCCAACAAAACGGATCTATTTAAACCACGATCATGAGCAAGTGCATAAATATACTCCCGAAAGATAAGTGGGTATAGGAAGTCATGTTGCTGAGATCTATATAATTCTAAATATCCTTGAAATTCTTCCATTTAAAATTCAATTTGAATCAGAAAAGAAATAGGTGATTTATTGGGTTATCAAATGATACATAGTACGATACAGTCAAAACAAGGTATTTATATTATAGTAAGAAAAAATTAGATACCTCGGAAACAAGTCAAACTCATCAACGGACTCTCCAGACCCTCCCTTTCCATATAATAGATTTATGTTCATTTATAGGATAACAAGATAGTTAGAAGCCCTTTATTTTATCAATCCAATCGCTCTTTTGATTTTGAAAAAAAAAATCTCTTTATCAATATACTGCCTTCTTCTACACATTTATCTCTACCCCATAAAGGGGAATAGCTAATAGTTAGGACTCATAAGAAATTTCTAATCCACTCATCGGAAAAGCTTTTCCCGCATCAAGCACTAATATATTTTTAACGTCTAATTAGATGGGGTAATCATTCAAAAATGAAGAACAGAAGCTCGTTACTTTTTATTTCCCTAGAATTGGAACCTCTAGTAAGGCTCTACCCATTTATTCATTCGACCCCCCCAAAAAATTCTTTTTTTTTTAATTGAATTTAAACAATTGAAATAAGATTTTGGACCTATTCAGTAAGAATGAAATATTCTCAGAATTATCCTACGACATGCTGCTTTTTCCATTCATTCCTTTCAGGATCAGTCGTGGTCTTACAAACTCTACCGATGGTATGGACGAATCTGTTGCTTCATACAAATGTGTAAAAGATGCTAGCCGCACTTAAAAGCCGAGTACTCTACCGTTGAGTTAGCAACCCAAATAAACAAATTAGAATGTGTAGATACAATCAGAATCCCAATAAATAACGAAATTGAATGGTACAACACAATCAAACCATTAAAAAAAAAAAAAAAAAATGAAAAAAAACTCTAACTGAACATAATAAAAATGAACAAATCCGACGAAAATACAAAAAATTCTCAAATAAAAGATAAAATAAGGATAAAATCAAAGATTTTCAAATATTTATAGACCGCCTCTTGTCTCTCTTCTCTTATATTATCCATTAATTAGTATATATCGAGTTTAATTGATTAAAATCTTAATCAAAAAAGACTTCTTGTATGACAGAAAATATAAGAGCCTATTATTTGAATGAAATAAAATCTATGGAACAGGGATAAATAGATCCATTTATCCACGATCGGATTATATTTATTTGATACACTGTTGTCAATATGAATATTGAGAAAAGCATACGTATACAAAAGAGAAAACAAATTCTAAATCGAACTAACAATTCCGATTTCAATCAATTAAAATGAATCAAATTCAAATTATTTAAATTGAAATATAAAAAAAAACGAAGGACTTGTGTTGGATTGGCACTATATAATATAGGTGGAAAACTAAATTAAGGAAGACGGAGGAGAAGTAGAAAAAAAAAATGAGGTTTATTCAATAACTAAAATAAGCAGATTTAGTCCTTTGTTTTTTTTTTGTTCATAGAGTTCCAACGAAAACGGGGGTAATGTCAAATTTTTATGTCTATAGACCCCATTACTTCTACGTCATTTCTTATTTATTCACTTGATCTTTTTTTCTATATTTATTTTATTAATTGAATTTTGTTTGTTGATTAAGGCGAAGTTCCGTAAAAACCCCCGCCTTTTTTGAAATATCATGAACAGTTCCTGTAGGTTGAGCGCCTTTTTCAAGGAAGTATAGAATAGCAGGAACATTTAAATAGATTTGATTCTTTATCGGATCATAAAAACCCACTTTACGAAGATCTCTTCCCTCTCGTCGGGATCGAACATCAATTGCAACGATTCGATAAATGGCTCATTGGGATAGATGAAGAATACCCCCCCTAGAAACGTATAAGAAGTTTTCCCCTCGTACGGCTCGAGAAAATTAGAAATTATGTCTATGTATAGAATTACAATATCAAATATATATCCATAAAATAAAATCATCAAATTAATTAGACTATTGATTTTAGTACTTTTTTCTTATTCTTACCCAACAAAAAAGAAAATTAGTCGTATTTGCACCCTCATAACTCAAGTTGGATAACTCTGAAATAACTCAAAAGAGAAACCTTTTAGATATTTCATCTATTGAGCGGTCTCTAACCCTTTAATTGTCTGTCTTCTTTAGAATCCATTTTGATTCTTTTCTGATCTAGTTGTTAAGACAATTGAAAATGGTATTTCCTTGTTCCAGGATCTTTGCCTTGAATCATTGGGTTTAGACATTACTTCGGTGATCTTTAAATCCTTTCAAAACGGCAGCAACATACCATTTTTTGTGATTTCTTTCTGTCAAAGAATCATACGAATGTTTGATTCCTGCGTAATACACTTTCCTTTTGATTTGATCGAAAGAGTTTTACCAATTTCAACAAACTTTCCTTTTGAATTGGAAAGTTTCTCGAATAGGACCCTTTAAGTTTATGTATCGAAAATATACTTACGAAGCTGTTCCAATTTATTGATTGATACTAACCCTAGATTCTTGCCCCTGAAAAATAAATCAATACTTTCTACTCGAGCTCCATCCTATACTATATTATATTATATCATACCCCCCAAAAAAAGAGAGTTACAGCGGAACAGAACAAATGATGTCGAGCCAAGAGCACTTTCATTCCTATATAATATATAAAAAAATGGTGGATGTAAGACTCCACAGCGGATCATGTCCTTCAAGTCGCACGTTGCTTTCTACCACATCGTTTTAAACGAAGTTTTACCATAACATTCCTTCAGTTTGGAACCCATATGTAATTGATTCAATTATGGAATCATGAATAATCATTAGTTCGGATAGAGATTAATAGAATTTAATATTGGAAATTCTATAAAAATAATTTTTTTTTTTTTTTATTATTTCTATTTTCTTATTTATATTATTCTAAATTTGAGAATATTTTTCGATTATTGTAAAAATCAAATTAGTTAACTAAATTCTAACTAATATAACACGAATAAATAAATATAATACGAAGAAACAAGTTATTTTGAATCTGTATCTTCAAGTAACATAATAGTGGTAGCATAAATTCAACAATTTCACACTTCTTCAAGTACCAAGAACTCATAGGAGTTCGTTACAAAGATTGAATTGATTGAAAAATCTCCTATCCGATATAATTATTTGCATTTTGCATAACATAAAGTTTTACAGCAAGGACCTTTCGTTTTTTATCATCAGTAAGAGAGAGAGAAATTCATATTGGATTAAACCATCTGTGATTAAAAAAAGATAGATAAAAAAACACTGATGTAAGGGAGAAATTTTATGTTGTTATTTTTTCATATTTATACTGATTTATACTGTAAAATCGTTTGCGTGTTATTTGAACTCAATTAAATTTGTGAAAAAGATATGATTCCGCGGATTATGAAAAAAAAAAATAATAATCACATTCTATACCAATATTCTACTCTTAATACAGAAGGCTGTTCGAAAAGGCAATCTTTTATATCTATTTTATTATGATATATTTTATATATATCAAAAAAAAATTAGAAATATATTATATTAATAGAATGTTAATATAATGATCACATTATATAATAATATATATAGACGGGGTATGCTCTGGGACGGAAGGATTCGAACCTCCGAGTAGCGGGACCAAAACCCGTTGCCTTACCACTTGGCCACGCCCCATTTATTTCTATTCGACACTAATAAACACTAATATTGGTACGGGTTATTCGTCAACTCCAGTCTAAATATCTATTATTTCTAAAATGGATTACTAGAATTTTTATACATGTAGACTATACATGTAGACATAGAATTAAACTGAATTTATTGATCATTACATATAATTCAATTAAGATATTGTACGAAAGTATGATTTATTCTATTCTCTTTTGATTTGAGATATAGAAGGATTTTTGATTGGGTGAGTTCAAATCAAAGAAAGTTTTTTGGTCTATCTTATTTATTTTTATTCATTTTTTTTTCGTCTATCAATAATACCCTATTTATAATAATAAAATATAATAATAAAAAACTCGATTCAATTTATTAATAACTCAATCAAAATAAATACAATTATCCCCAAAAACAAAATGTTTGTTATGCTTAATATTTTAAGTTTGATCTGTATCTACCTTAATTCTGCTCTTTATTCCAGTAGTTTTTTCGTCGCCAAATTGCCCGAAGCCTACGCTTTTTTGAATCCAATTGTAGATGTTATGCCAGTAATACCCCTGTTCTTTTTTCTCTTAGCCTTTGTTTGGCAAGCTGCTGTAAGTTTTCGATGATATTTTTAATAAAGTCCCAGACAAATTCATGATTTATTCGAAAAAAATTCGTGGAATTGATAAGATCAGATACGTCTTACACTCTCAATTCAAATATTGAAATTCTTGTACAACCGCGACAAATCCGGATCACCCCACTTTATTTCTTGGTGTCAAAATAAAAAAGGGTAGGGTATGTGGTATAAAAGTGGAGAATCTATTCTCTTTTTTCCTAAAAAAAAATCTTGGAGATTGTGTAATGCTTACTCTCAAACTATTTGTTTACACGGTAGTGATATTCTTTGTTTCTCTCTTTATCTTCGGATTCCTGTCTAATGATCCAGGACGTAATCCTGGACGTGAAGAATAAAAAATAAGGTTTTCTTTGCTTGATTTTAAACTGTTATTAGTAAGATTTTATCTATTCCACTTCTTTAACTATATAATTTTTAACTATATAATAATAATAAAAATAATATAATAAAAAAGAGCTCGCGATAAATTCGAAAGAAAATGCCAAGTCATCAATGAAAACGGAAAGAGAGGGATTCGAACCCTCGGTACGAAAAACTCGTACAACGGATTAGCAATCCGACGCTTTAGTCCACTCAGCCATCTCTCCTCTCAATTGAAAAAGGATAATACTATGTTACATTATAAAAAATAAGGCTTGAAAACGCCCGTCATAGTATATACTCTTATTTTTTGATTTCGTGATTTCGTCCGAAGGGGCTTTTTAGTTCCACGGCCCGGCCCGGTCAGTACTTAGCCGGGCCCGCCCTTTTGTTCCAACAAATCATAAATCAAAAGATTTATTAAATTTGAAAAAAATAAATAAAGAAAAAAAAAAATTGCTTGTTATTGCGATAAACAAAAAGAACCTTTTCCATTTTTATGATATATAATCAAATGGTATCGAATCAAAGTGCCATTTCTTTCTTAGTTAGTCCTTTTATTCCGGTTTAAATAAGAAAAAGGGAACTCTCGTTTCTTGCCACAACCCATTTTTGTGTTATGGCTTAAGTTCGAGACAAAACCTCGGGCAAAAAAGCACTTGTTATTTAGTTATTTTGTTATTTTTTGTTATTTAGTTATTAAAGTGAAATGAATCCCCTTTTCCTAATCTCATTAGGTCCTCTGATACAAAAGGTAAACGCTCTAGTTTTCATGATTCTTTTCTGATCTTTTGTTTTAGTTTTGATTAGGGTCGACAAAAGGTCCATTTATATACAATAATCGGATTGTAGCGGGTATAGTTTAGTGGTAAAAGTGTGATTCGTTCTATAACCCCTTATATAGTTAAAGGGTCTTTCGGTTTGATTAATATTCATTCCGAACAAAAACTTTAGTTCTTAAAAGGATTGAATCCTTTACCTCTCAATGAAAAATTCGAGGAAGAATATACATTCTCGTGATTTGTATCCAAGAATCAATTTTAAATTGAAAAGTTGGATTATGAGATTACGAAACATAATTTTTTTTTATTGGATAAATACTTCCAATTGAATGAGTATGAGTAAAGGACCCATGGATAAAGATAAAAAGTGTATTTCTAATCGTAACTAAATCTTCAATTTTTCATTTCTATAGGGGGAATTGAAGCAAAACAGCTATTAAACAATGTCTTTGGTTTACTAAAGACATCGATAAATTGTTTTAGCTCGGTGGAAACAAAATACTTTTCCTAAGGATTCTTTCAAATAGAAGTAGAGAACGAAGTAACTAGAAAGATTGTTAGAATATAAACCCCCTCCTTTCTATAGGGATCGTCTAGAAAGCGGGTTGTTCTGAATAGATTTAAACATAAAAGCTGACATAGACGTTATGGGTCGGATTTTTTTATTTCGTTCATGTCTGAATCTGGGAATTTATCCATCTTCCATAAAGGAGCTGAATGAAACCAAAGTTTCACGTTCAGTTTTGAATTAGAGACGTTAAAAATGATGAATCAACGTCGACTATAACCCCTAGCCTTCCAAGCTAACGATGCGGGTTCGATTCCCGCTACCCGCTTTTACTTTATCGTTATAATCTTTAATATTCTAAAAATGAAATATTAATATTATTAAAATATTAAATAAAAAAATTGAATGAATCGAATTAATGTAATGCATCATTGACTTGAATACTAAATTCTTGGAATTCTTTCAACTATTTTTCCGAACAAGAAATATGAAAATTGGAGTGAAAAGCGTCCATTGTCTAATGGATAGGACAGAGGTCTTCTAAACCTTTGGTATAGGTTCAAATCCTATTGGACGCAGTTTATTTCCATATATATATATATT